GCCCAGCTCAGCGTCACAAACATTTTTTGTTCACACCGAAAGGCTCTTACAAATATTTCTATTATGTTATGCAGTTAGGCAAGGAGTGCGAAAAAAAGCAGGATTTTTCTTTGATTGGCTCAAAAAGACACTTTGGGATTGCTGAATCACAAACAAAAAAAATGAATATATTAAAAATTAATTAATTAATATTAATATAAGGCAACGGAGCCATCATAGTAGTTTTTAACTATTCCAAAAGGAAGGGTGGCTATTTGATCATTTAGACCACCAGGGTCTGATATATTTTACTTTTCCCTTTCTTGGAGGGTAAGGGTCAATTTTATTGTAAAGCCGTATGCATATGCAATGCATCAAAGATGCCCGTACGGTTGTTCAATTCTATCCTTTTTCGTATTATATTAGTCTTTATCTTTCTTTTCTCTTCGCTTTATCATGCGAGATAGAAGAACTTTTTATTATGTTATATCATCAGGGTAATGATGCATCAACCTGCTAGTTTGTTTTGTGATACACAAGCGGGAGACGTTACGTTGGAAGCGGGAGAATTGATGTCCCTGCGTGAAACCCTCACAAGGGTTTATGCACAAAGAACGGGGAAACCCTTATGGGTTGTATCCAAAGACATAGAAAGAGATATTTTTATGTCAGCAAAAGAAGCAAAAGCTTACGGAATTGTTGATCTTATAGCAGGTGATGATCTTGTAGCAGGTGAATGAAAATAAGCCGGAATACGTAATTTGAGATTTTATCTATGATTTTACTATTCTAATAACTGGAAGTAATTCAGAATTCTCCGGTCTGGAAGTAATTCTGAACTCTCCGGTTCAGATCAGATCAATCTAAACCAGCCCATTATGTATACAATTCAGCATGCCAACTATTAAACAACTTATTAGAAATACAAGACAGCCAATCAGAAATCGCACGAAATCCCCCGCTCTTCGGGGATGCCCTCAACGTCGAGGAACATGTACTCGGGTGTATGTGCGACTCGTTTAGATCAGACCATGAGCTGGTACAAAAGCAACAAAAAACTTTCCAGTATCAATGATCAGTACCGGGGAATAGTATAGAATGTAAGAAGGGACTCCATTCACTATATAAAAATAAAAAAAAAATAAAAAAAAAAAAAGAATAATCAAAGCTATCACATTCCTACATTGTGGATAAATTTTATGGTTTCCGTTGGTGCAAATCTCAATTTAAGATGAGAAGCAATTCTCCATTGGTAGCAAATGGTTAGCCATTAAGCGGAGGAAATCTTTTTTTTATTTACTTTCTTATTTACTTATTTAACTTTAACTTATTGAGTTACTTATTTAACTTATTGAGTTACTTATTTAAATAACTTATTGATTTACTTATTTAAATTTTAAATTGACTTTTTTAATACTTAGTTAATTTAACTTAAAAAATTTACTTTTAAATAAATAAATAATAAATAAATAAAGAACGGCATAAAGAGTAAGCTCCTACTCTGGCAAGAACGGACTAAAAGGGTCAGCTACCCAGCTAACTTTCATAATTAAATACCGTTACTGTATAGGTAGATCTCATTGTGAAAGGCCTATTGCTGGATAATTCATGGGTAGAGCCAAAAAGGGTGAACTATACAAGTTACCAATAACGTTGATTAAATGAAGTAAAGGCTCCGGTGTATAGAGAAGACCTCACCGTTTAGGAAGTCACCATAGAAACGAAGGAACCCGCTATTTCTTTATCCATTTTTTTATATTTTTGACACCTATAACACAATATAATTTCTTATTTCGCATTGAAATGCCTAAAAAAATATAAAATCGCGGTCAGGAAGGTTATAGTAGCCAAAGCCCTTGGAATTTTTATTTTATACATTGGAACAATCCGTTTTGTTCTTAATAGATTAGGAAAGGGGAAAAGAATAACTGAAAGAAAAGAAAAAAATTAGTTATTCGGTGGAAGTTTCATCTATTCAATGACTAGAATTAGACGGGGATATATAGCTCGTAGACGTAGAACAAAAATGCGTTTATTTGCATTAAGCTTTCGAGGAGCCCATTCAAGACTTACTCGAACTATTACTCAACAGAAAATAAGAGCTTTGTTTTCGGCTGATCGGGATCGGGGCAGTCAAAAGAGAAATTTTCGTCGTTTGTGGATCACTAGGATAAACGCAGTAATTCGAGAAAAGGGGGTATCCTATAGTTATAGTAGATTAATACACGATCTGTACAAGGGACGGTTGCTTCTTAATCGTAAAATACTTGCACAAATAGCTATATTAAATAGAGATTGTCTTTATATGATTTCCAATGAGATAATAAAAGAAGTAGGTTATAAAAAGTCCGTCGGAATAATTTAAACGAAGTTTCCCGGAGAATGAACTCCGGGAAGGTAGAGTAGAAATTACTGGGATAAAATATGCTAAAATAGTCAAAACGAATGAACACACTCAGTAGAAAAAGCTTTCTCCAATTCTTTTTTTTTTTTTTTTCTTACGACCCGATAATCTAATCTG